ATTAATATAGAATCCTCTAGTATTTGACTCCTTACCTCCAAGTAATTTATTTTTACACTTATAAAATAACCGATAAAGTAGAACGAATAATAAGAGAATTGGTTTCTATGAAACCTATTAGGCTCAGACCAAAAATGAAAATAATATTGCCAGAAATAGACAAGGTAAGATTTCAATTTCTTCATAAAAAGATCAGTCCCTTTTGATGCTAGAATAGCTTTACCTTGATATCGAAGATAGTGCATGAGAGGATCTGTGAAGATCCATAAAGTTTTCTTAAAAAAAACATGATGCACTATTCTAAAATGTTCTATTTTTCCATAGAAGTAAATTCTTTCAAGAAAGCTTATAAAAGATCTTAATCGTAAACAAGACGATTTTTTACGAAAAAACAGGAATAAAAACTCATATTCTGATACATAAGAATTATATAAGAAACGAGAGAGTCTTATATTTTCTTTTGAGAATATAGAAACCGATTTCTTTGAAATAATGATACTATTCGAATTAGAATGATCGAAGAGAAAAAATCGTAATAAATGCAAAGAAGAAATATCTTGGATCCAGCATTGAAGGATTTGAACTAAGATTTCAAAATGGACAGGATAAGGTATTAATATATCCAATACATTATTTAAATAATAAAATTTGTCCTCTAAAAAAGAAAATATTGAATGAATAGATCGTAAATCTTGCAATTTTGATATTTTTTTTTTAGAGGAGGAAAATAAAAATCTAAGGGAGAATGGAATTTCTACAACAAAACCAAAACCCTCAGATATCATCTGAGAAAAAAAATGAGCATAAAAAAAGCGGTTGTACTCATTAATTTGATTTTGGTTACAGTTTTGAATAACCGAATTCATCAAAAAATTCGATCGATAGATTCGAATAATTAAGCGTTTCACAAGTATTAAACTAGATTTAATATCATAGCTAATCAGTTTATCATAACTAATGAGTTTTTTAACAGATTCGATAGAACCATTGAAACCATAATTATAAACAAATGCATAAGTATACTCTTGAAAAAGAAGCGGATATAAGCATTGTTGTTGACGAAATTTAGATTTTTCTAAAGAATTTGAAAATTCTTCCATTTAAATTTCTACTTGAACCAGAAGAAATAAGCCTTTTCTGGGTTTATCAAATGATACACAGTGCAATATGGTCAGAACAGAGTTTTTCTTATTTATTTAGATATACATATATATCTATACTCTGGAAAAGAAATGAGAAAGCCAGTTCTATTAATCCTAATAATAGAAAGATATTTTCTTTCCCTTTTTCTATCCAATTAATTTATTAATTTTTTCGGATTTTCAAAAGAAAGGTTATAATCTTTTATTTTTGCAACCCAATTGCTCTTTTGATTTTGGAATCTATCTTTTTTATCAATATAAAGTTTCTTCTACACATCCATCTACAATTCAAAATAAAGAATAATTAGGATTCATTTTTTGAATGAATCAGATCAAAAGTTCAATTATAAAAGAACTTATCCATCTTTTTCCGAATTCGGTACTAATATATTTTTAACATCTAATTAGATCGGAAAAGGGTTCTAATAAAGATAAAGAACATAAGCTCGTTTCTTTTTTATTTGATCAGAATTGGAGCCATCAGGCTCTATCCATTTATTCAATAGACTCAGCTAAATTTCAGAAATTCCTTTTTTAAACTCAAAACAATTTTTTAGAACTATAACTTTAATGATTGGATAAGGTCCAAAAAAATTCTACTTTTATTTATTTTCTAATAATAAAAATAAATAAAAAATTTTTTTTAATAGTAAATTAAGTTGAAAGAATTAAAGAATAAAATCTTTTTTATTACGACATGCTGTTTTTTCCTATTCATTACCTTTGAGGATCAGTCGCGGTCTTATAGACTCTACCAAAAGTCTGGACGAATTTTTTTCTTCATCCAAATGTGTAAAAGATCATAGTCGCACTTAAAAGCCGAGTACTCTACCATTGAGTTAGCAACCCGGATAAATTAATAAGACAGATATATATGATCGAAATCAAAAAATTAATAAGACAGATATATATGATCGAAATCAAAAATAAAATCAATTTTATTGCACGACTCTGTTAAAACGATAAATTAACAACAGAGAAATAACAAATTCGATAAAAAAAATCTCAATTCAATTACTAATACTAAAATTGAGAAAATCGAAATCCATTCCAAATCAAAATGAAAAAATAATGAAAAATCACCTAAATTTTGATCAAATTCTTCTTAATAAAGAAGAAGAAAAAGATGTCTTGATGAATGAAATTGAAACCTACTGCTCGAGTAAAAAAAAGAGAACAGAATAAACAGATCTATATGACCTATCTATAGATCAAAATCTATTTGATCAATACAATATTGTATTGATCAAATAGATTTTGTCAATAGGAAAAAAACTGAAAAAAATAAATGATAAAAAATACTAAAAAAGATAGATATAAAAAATTCTATCTTTTTTTCTAAAAAAGAAGGATTCTTTTCTAATCTTTAGAATTTTCTTTTTTGAATTTGTCGAATTCATAAAAAACAGAATAAAATATCGAGAATTTATGATAGAATTCTCGTCTTTTTTAAGAAAGAACGAGATTAAATTATATATATTGTTTAGATTTAGATATATATTGTTTAGATTTAGATTATATATATTGTCAAAATAAATAAGATCCTTCATGTTGTTTATACCAAACTCCTTCAGAAGTATGCATACCACTTGGATAAAAAGTTCTCAATTTTAAGAAGATAGAATTTTTTTTCATTTTACATCTTTTCCAAATGAGAAATCATTTCTACTAGATTTGATTCTGTTAATTCTTCTGATTATACCGATTCTTTAGTAGAAACTTTATTCTCTTCCATAAAATCCCAATATTTAAGAATCTCATTGAGATCAGCAGGAGTAAAGTTTTTTTAAAAGTCTCATAAGAATCCTCATAGGGATCAGTAGAAACTATATTGTCATCCCAAGTACTAAGAATCTCATAGGAATCAGTAAAAGTTATAATGTCATCCATAGGATTCCAAGTAGCGGAATGAATCAAAGATTCGATCGAAACTCTCCATTGGTAAATGAAATACACAATGTTGACAAATATCTTTGTTTTTTTGCGCATATTTTTTGTAAATGGATGTCTCCCAATTTTCACAATAAGTCTGTAAATGAGCGTATGGCCCAAACACATCCAGAGGATCTAGTGGATCCTCTGGCTCCTCTGCCTTAAGATTATTTTGATATTCCGAATTTATATACTCTATATTATAACTTTTGGGATAGAATTAATAGCTTTCAAAGAATTCGTAGAGAGCTTGGAAGATCCCATAAAATTATTTTCTATCCATTTCCGAAAAATCTAGCGTGGCTATCCCAAGAGTTAGAGCATCCACATTCACGAGATCCCGGACCGTCCTCAAACCCAAGTTTGAGTAAAGGAGTCGGCCCAATTTACTGCCAAAAAAAGCATCAATCCTATGTCTGTCATAATCATGACCGAGCTCTTTTAAGGTTGACAGCATTCTCTTGACTTTTAGTTGAAAACGTCTAAAGTATACGAAAGGGTCCCTATTCATAAGAAGAAATTAGTATTTTAAAAAAAGTGTTAAGGTTTAGATCTTAACCAGGTGTTATTTTTCTCAATTTTCCTTTTTTGAATATGGAATACTCCATATTCAAAAAAGGAAAATTCGAGTTTCAATGAGTTGAAAAAGCGTAAAGTATACGAAAGGGTCCCTATCCATAAGAAGAAATTAGTATTTTAAATAAAGTGTTAAGGTTTAGATCGATCTTAACCAGGTGTTATTCAATTTTCTTTTTTTGATTTCTTTATTTTATGGCTTTTTTTTTCTATCTTTTTAAATCCCAGAAAATCTCATTGGCTCATATTAATATTAATATAAGGTCAAATTCTTCTTTCATCGTAGAGTTCCTCCTATATGATAATTCGAGTTTCAAATAGATTTACAAAAAATCATTCAGATCACTCAGGATTTTATTCATTTTCTTTTTTGAACTTTGCTACGCGATCAATAATACCATAATCTTGAGCTTCTGTTGCCGACATAAAATAGTCATAGTCTCTTTCCAGATCTTTCTGTATAACATCCACAGGTTTACCTGTGTTTTCTGCATAAATATTCGCAATTGTGTTACGAAGTTCAAGCGTATCTTCTTCTTCTATTATTAAGGAATCTATATTTGTATTTGTGCTAGTAGCAGCACTTCTAGGTTGGGTAATACAAATCCTAGCGTGAGGCAATGCTACCCGTTTAGTAATTGTTCCTCCGGCGAGGATCAAAGATGCTACTGATGCAGTTGCTCCCATAGCTATTGTACACACATCAGGTACAATGTACTTCATTGTATCATATATAGATATAGCTGCCTCTGCTCCTCCACCGGGAGAGTTCATATATATATAAATATCAGGATCATTATAAAAATCAGTTTCCGAATTCAGCAGTAACAAGAGAACGAGAAACCGATTGGCGAAAGGTGTCGTAATTTCTTTGCATAGAAAGAGTGTTCTTTCTTTGTAAAGCCGTTCATATATGTCAATCCAAATAGGTTTTTCGTTAAAACGAGACTTATAAGGTACTTTTGGTATACCTAAAGACATATTATATTCATCCTATTTTTTTTTGTAAATAACTAATAGATTTGATTTCTTTTCTTTCAGTTATTCTTTTATCCGTCTAGGGTCAATCAATAACAAAACACATTATTCCAATATATCAAATATCGATTCCAATGGCTTTTGCTACTAGAACCTTCCCAACCACGATTCTTGCTTTTCTTCCCATTCTTAAATAAAGAATTCAATATTCATTCCAAAAAAATAGTGGGTTCCATCGTTTCTATGGTTACCTTTCAAACGGTGAGGTCCTCTCTATACACCGGAGCTTCTTTTTCAAAAGATTTTGTGAACTTGTATAGTTCATATTCTTCGGCTCTACCTATTAATTAGAAAGTAATAGCCCTTTTCACACTAAGAGTTATCCATACAGTGACGGCATTTCATTCGAAAAGTTGGCTAGGTAGCTAACCCTGTGAGTCCGTTCTTTCAGCTTAATGTAATGCTATTTCCTCCGCTTAATGGATAACTTTTTGCTACCAATGGAGAATTACTTCTTATTTCAAATCGAAAATGATTGGATTTTGGCCAATGGAAACCATCAATTTGTATAGAATAATTAGGTATAAAATATACCTTTATATTACTATCCTATTCATCAGTACTGGTCGTTGATACTGGAAAAATTCTCTTATCTGTTCGAATTCATGATCTGAACGAGTCGCACATACACCCTAGCACATGTTCCTCGACGCTGAGGACATCCTTTAAGAGCGGGAGATTTCTTACCATTTTTTTTTGGCTGTCTTATGTTTCTAAGAAGTTGTGTAATAGTTGGCATATTGTGTATATATCTATACAGAATCCAATTTCTTTGTTTCGATCGATCTTAACCAGGTGTTATTTTTCTCAATTTTCCTTTTTTGAATATGGAATACTCCATATTTAAAAAAGGAGAATTCGACTTTGAAATAGATTTACAAAAAATCACTCGGATCACTCAGGATTTTATTTCATTTTCTTTTTTTGACTTTACTATGTGATCGATAATACCATAATCTTGAGCTTCTGTTGCCGACATAAAATAGTCTCTTTCCAGACCCTTCTGTATAACATCTACAGGTTTACCTGTGTTTTCTGCATAAATATTCGCAATTGTGTTACGAAGTTCAAGCATATCTTCTAGTTCCATCATTAAGGAATCTATATTTTTAGATTCATTTTTATTTGTGCTAGTCGGGGCACTTCTAGGTTGGTGAATCAAAATCCTAGCGTTAGGGTATGCTACCCGTCTAGTAATTGTTCCTCCGGCGAGGATCAAAGATGCTCCTGATGCAGCTAATCCCATAGCTATTGTACACACATCAGGTAACATAACTTTTATAATATCATAAATGGCTATTGATTGGTGTACGTCTCCACCAAGAGAGTTTATATATATATATATATCAGTATCATTATAATCATCAGTTTCCGAATTCAGCAGTAATAAGAGAGCGATGAACCGATTGGCGAAAGGTGTCGTAATTTCTTTGCATAGAAAGAGTGTTCTTTCTATGTAAAGCCGTTCATATATGTCAATCCAAATCGGTTTTTCATCTAAAACATTAGTATTTAAGACATCCTCGTAATCAATATAAGGTATTCTTGGTATTGGCATATTATATTCATCCTATTTTATTATGTAAATAACTAATAGAATAGATTTGATTTCTTTTCTTTCAGTTATTCTTTTATCCGGCTAGGTTCAATCAATAACAAAACAAAATATTCCAATATATCAAATATCAATTCCAATGGCTTTTGCTACTAGAACCTTCCCAACCACGATTCTTGCTTTTCTTCCCATTCTTTCTTGCTTTTCTCCCCATTCTTAAATAAGGAATTCAATATTCATTCCAAAAAAATAGTGATTTCTATGGTTATCTTTCAAAGGGTGAGGTGCTCTAACTAATAGCTTTCAAAGAATTCGTAAAGAGCTTGAAAGACCTCATAAAATTCTGTACTATCCATTTCCGAAAAATCTAGCGTGGCTATCCCAAGAATTTCCGCCTCCACATTCACGAGATCCCGGACCGTCCTCAAACCCAAGTTTGAGTAAAGGAGTGGGCCCAATTTACTGCCGAAGAAAGATTCAATGGTAAAAGAATCATAATTATGATTCAATCTTTTTAAAGTCCACAACATCTCCGTGACTTTCATAATCAAAAGTAGGATATAGGATTCCATAAACCTCTTGTATATTCTAATACATTTTAGAATCTCATGAAAGATTTTTATAATCAGGAAAAATCAAAAAAGCAGATACATGCCAGAAAAAAAATTAAGGTCACTGAGTTGGGTTTAACTAGGTATGGAATCTACTGGAAAATGAATACCCTATGCATGCCCGACCGGGTACTTCGATCTTAATTACGTTAAAAAGTAATTCTTGAAGTGGTAGAAAAAGGTTTTTGACGATAAAAAAAAAATCATCCATTCAAATCCGAGAAAAACCCTTTTCTACTAAACTCCAATTTAATGCTTTGTTTTTGAAAGGAACTCTATAAAAAAAAAAAAGAAAAAATTAACTACTTATACTTATAATTAATTCCAAGAATAATTCCCTTTATGAATTTTAATAAAGGAAGTTCCATTTCACTATTTTTAGATAAAATAAAGAGAGATAAAAAAAAATTGAATCAATATTATGCAATTATAAATGCAATTATAAAATTACTAACAAAAATATTATTAAAGAATCTTAGAATTCTTTATTGAATTCGATGAAATGGTTCTTTAATAATTATTATTTAATATAGCTAGAATGACCCTCTCTTTATATACCTAGAATTACCCTCGCAAATTGCGGACACTAATTTGTTAAGAATCCATTGAATTGAAATTGTATCTTTATTGTTGGCTGGGATTGGAATATCCACGAGATCTGGATCACAATCTGTATCGATTAAGCAAATTGTCGGAATACCCAAAATAATACATTCTCGAAGAGCTATATATTCTCTTTGCTGATCAATGATGATCACAATATTAGGTAACTCCTTCATATATTTGATTCCACCGAGATATGTTTCCAAAGTAGATAATTTTCTCTTCAAGATTGCTGCATCTCTTTTGGGAATAGAGTTTAATCTGCCATCCTCTTCTAAGGATTTTAAATACCATAACTTAGAAAGTCTCCTTCGCGTAATGGACCAATTTGTTAACATACCACGAAACCATTTTTTATGAACATAATGACACCGAGCCCTTATTCCAGCCAACGCTACTGAATCCGCGACTTTTTCTGGGAATTTTTGAGTACCAACAATTAAAATGTTTTTTTTTTTACTTGCTGCATCAAAAAGTAAATCACAAGCTTCTGATAAAAAACGAGCAGTTTTAGCGGGATTTGTAATATGTATACCTAAACGTTTGTATTTGGGCTTTAGAAGGATATAAGGAGTAATTTTAGGATTCCATCTCCTTTTATAACTACCTAAATGAACTCTTGCTTCAATCATCTCTTCAAAATTGATGTTCCAATATCTTCTTGTCATTTTGTCTCCCACTTCCTTTTCTTTTATTTTCTTTTTTTAATAAAAAAAAGGTGCCTTGAAATAAATAATTGTTCCGATGGAACCTTCTACCGGTAATTTACCATTGATGCATGACACAAATCCTAAACAATTTTTAGAATTACTTATTTGATTTGATTGACTCTGACTCGATTGATCAAAAAATCCATAATCAGATTAGTTAAAAAAAATAGTTAAGGTAAGAAATAAATCCGTTTTCATTTAAGTTAATGATAATGAAATCTTATGAAAGATTTTTTTTTTCTAAATGAGAATTTAGATTATTTGTCATGTCAGAACATAATAATTCTTTATGATGTAACATAATATCTCTCATTTCCAACTCAAATAGATTTTCTATTTTTTTTTCTAAAGCAAAGCTCTTATCTTGTCTTGAAGGATGCACATTTTTTTTCAATCCGGTACCAATAGGTAGAATTCTTCCCAGAACAACGTTTTCTTTCAGACCTTTCAACCAATCAATACGACCTCGCAGAGCAGCTTTTGCTAAAACTCGAGCGGTTTCTTGAAAACTTGCTTCAGATATGAAACTTTGAGTATTTAGAGAAGCTCTTGTTACTCCCAACAAGATTGCCCGATAAAAGATTGATTCATCCAAAGCGCGTCCTGCTCGTTCCGCTCGTAATAACCCAATTAACTCTCTAGGTAAAAAGACATTAGACATTCCGTCTTCTGAAACCAACACTTTTGATGTTACTTGATGTACAATAATCTCGATATGTCTATTATGGATATGTACCCCCTGAGATCGATAAACCTTTTGGATCTCATTAACCAAAGAAATACGACTTTGGGCTATGGTTAGCTCAGCTCCAATCAAGAAAACCCAAGGTACTCCAAGAATTCTTGGTATACGTTCGTTCCAACCTTCAACCCTCCTTTTTAGGTTTATCAATAGTAAATCAATCGAACGCGCTTCGAAAAATTTCTCTACTTTTGGAAGACCTTGCGTTATATCACTAGATCTCGATTTTTCATATAGAAATGTAACTAATACATCTCCTTTATAAAAGATTTCCCCATAATGACCATGAATGGTTGTGCCTGAAGTGAGCAAATAGGGCTTAGCTGATCTTATAACTAAGGAATCAAGATTGATAATTACAATTTGACCAGATTTTTTGACATATGGTTCGTCTTGAAAAAGACACAAATTTTCGCAAATAAATTGTCCAAGACTTATTTTTGTCGATGTCTCTTCCCAACTATTGTCGTGAAAGAAAGGGCACCAATTCCAATTGAATGGGTTCAAAAAAAAGCCTATCGTTGGATCTGGACTGTAAATTCTGCTATTCTCATCTATTAAACAGTATTCAGCAACTTCAGGTTGAAGTATTCTACATATATTATAGATTTGAATCAATACTTTGAAAATCTGTTCCAAAAAAGATGCGATGACACATGGATCAAACTGAGAATTATCTATATATAATAAAATGATGTTGAGTAGCAGGAAAACCTCTTTCAAATTATCAAAAAAATAAAACCCATTATCAAAATATTTATTTAATAAGATCTCATTATGAGTTACTAAATTAAAAAATGAATAAAAATTCGTTATTTTAGATACAATAGCACCTAGCGGACCCAAAACAAATATATATGGGAGTAGGGGATTCCTTTTTTTTCTCACAGTATTCTTTTTGAATCGATGCATTTGAGAACAATTGGACGATGGCAAAATTATCAAAGATTGATAATCCTTGTTTCGATTTAACAAAGTACCCATAGTTCCTTTATGTTGACTAGACGGACTAAATGATTGCATTTTCGTCTTGGAATAAAAAGGATTGATATTGCTAGGATCTAATACATTATCAGGAATAGGATCTAATGTATTATCAGGAATGAATCCTGAACTTGCTCTTTCATATCTTTTTCCAATATATGAGGGCTTAATTAACTCAATTTTGATGAAATTGCGAATTAAATAATTTGTTTTTATCTCAACAAATGAAGCATGAACCTCTTCTTCTATAGAACTATTTTGTTTTTGGTCCCAATTCAATACTAAACAAGTCCGAACTAGTTGAATAGTCTTAAGACAAATTATTCGAATTGACTTGCTATCTCCATAAAGGAAATAATTGACAATTCTAAATTGGAGATTGTCTTTTTCTTGCACGAGATCCTGAGGGAAAAGTGTTGCTAAATCAATCTCATCAGGTATTTCATATGTAATTACAGGTCTAATCGAAACAAAATACTTTTTCTTGATAGGTGTGATCCCTTGAACATAGATCCAATCTTTCGATTTTTTGAATTTCTTCAAATTTCTTTTTTCTGTTTCTCGTGGTATCAAAATATCGCTCTGCCTGGATATCTTATCTGGAAAATGAATATCTCCAGAAAAGATTTTTAGTTCAATATATTTTCTTGTTTTCTCCACTTGGACTAATCCACCCATTCGGCTTCTTTTATTTAAAGTGAGCCATGTATTTACGCCAATGATACTATTGTTCCGGACTCTTATAGAAGAGGATCTCGGTAGGATATGCACTTCTTCGGGAATGAAAAAAAAAGGATCCACTTTACTTTGGTATTCCGTGCTAAATTCTTGTGTTCCTTGATCCTCGATCAATGTTTGGTATTCCAGACTTAATTCTTGTGTTCCTTGATCCTCAATTAACATTTGGTATTCTGCCAATTCTTTTATTTCTTCATTCTCAATCAATGTTTGGTATTGCGGACTTAATTCTTCTTTTTCTTGATCCTCAATTAACATTTGGTATTCTGTCAATTCTTTTATTTTTTCATTCTCAATCAATATTAACATTTGGTATTCCGAAAATTCTTTTATTCTTTGATCTTCGATCAATATTTGATATTCCGGACTCAATTCTTGTGTTCCTTGATCTTCGATCAATGTTTGGTATTCCAGACTCAATTCTTGTGTTTCTTCATCCTTCATTAACATTTGGTATTCCAGAGATTCTTTTATTGCTTCATTCTTAATAAATTTTTGGTATTGCGGATTCAATTCTTCTGTTTCTTCATCCTCAATTAACATTTGGTATTCCGGAAATTCTTTTATTCCTTCATTCTCAATCAATGTTTGGTATTCCAAAGTCAATTCTTGTATTTTTTGATACTCAATCAACATTTGATATTTTTGATATTCAATCAACATTTTGTATTCCGGGCTAAATTCTTCTATTTCTTGATCCTCAATTAACATCTGGTATTCCGGAAATTCTTTTATTCCTTGATCCTCAATCAAATCGTCTTTTTCTATGATTGACTCCATCTCATATTGAATAATTCCTGAATTACTTCTTCTGTATCGTGGATCATCAAAATAAGCAAGAATACTATCTTGATGGAAAATACCATTTACAGGTATCGCCATCGAAATAACAAAACAAGATATTAGTTCTTTTTCTTGTTCTTTATCATGTTTTAATGGGATAATAAATCGATTTCTTCGCTTTTTCGTCAACAAATAAGACTTCTCTTGCAAAATAGAAGGATATATGAGATTGTTCGATACGATTTGATCAGTCGGTGAATGCTCAACAATTTCCCCTTTACTAGAAGTATTCAACAATTTATATCTTAGTTCATTATTAGCTTTTGTATTAGTTTTTGAGGGGTCAGAAATAGAAATATATCTTTCTTCAACAGAAAAAGAATCAACATTCATTTGATCTTGATCCTTGTGTACCGGAAAAGACACTCTATCGGATCTGCAAGGACTTCCTGCCAATACCCATAAATGGCTTGTTTTTGGTAATAGATGCACATTACTACCTGTATGTTTAGGTGTATGGTAGACATCGGTACTCCAGTGTAGTTCTCCTCCTGATTCCGAAAAAATATGTTTTTGTACTCTCTCTTTAAAAGGAAAAGTAGACATTCCGGTACGAATCTCAGCAATAACTTGTTCTGATTCTACATATTGATCACTTTGAACTAAAATCAAACTTTTCGAGGGGATACTCACATTATGGATAATATCTCGACTCTCTATAGTTACATAGAAATCTGTAGAACACAGAAAGGCAGGATGCCCATGACGGGTACGTGTGGGATGAAGCAAATCCTCATTGAATTTGATTTTTCCATGAAAAGGAGTTCGTACATGTTGGGCAGTACCACCTGTGAATACTCCACCAGTATGAAAAGTTCTTAATGTGAGCTGAGTTCCAGGTTCTCCAATCGATTGACCCGCAATAATACCTACAGCTTCTCCCAATTCAACCAAATCACCATGAGTGGGACTCCGACCATAACATAATTGGCAGATCCAAGATGTACTCCTGCAAGTGAAAGGAGTTCTAATATAAATTGATTGTGTTCGAAAAGTTCTAAATCGATTGACCAGTCCAATCCCAATATCTTGATTTCGAGTGGCAATGCATCGTAGACCGATATAGATATCATCTGCTAATACACGACCGATTAGTGTTTGGACAAAAACGGTTTCTGTCATCCCATTTTGAGGACTCACAGAAATACCTCGGATAGTACCACAGTCTCTTCTACGTACAACAATGTGTTGAACTACTTCAACAAGTCTACGAGTAAGATATCCAGCATCTGCTGTTCGTATAGCAGTATCTACAACTCCTTTGCGAGCTCCATAACAAGAAATTATATATTCAGTCAAAGAGAGTCCTTCGTGTAAATTGCTTTGAATGGGTAAATCAATCATTTGTCCTTGGGGATCTGACATTAATCCTCTCATACCTACTAATTGGTGTATCTGAGATGCATTTCCCCTAGCTCCCGAAAAAGACATTAAATAGACTGGATTAGAAGGATCAGTCATCTGAAAATTTGGATTCATTTCTTGTCTCAAATATTCACTTGTGGCATACCATATTTCAATAGATTGACGTAATTTTTCTACTGCATGTACATTTCCATAATGATGGTGTTTCTCCAAAATAGAAGTCTGTTGTTCAGCATCTTGAACTAACCATCGTTTCGATGACATTGTTAAAAGATCATCAATTCCTAATGAGATAGATGTAGTAGTGGCTTGATGGAAACCTAAAGTCTTTAATTGATCTAGGATATAGGATGTATATCCCATTCCAAAATGCACTATTAATCTGCTAATAAGTCGTTTTATAGCAGTTCCATTTATGACTTTATTGTAAAAGGCTTGTTTTGTATCTTTTTTTGTCATAATTACTTCTCTATTTGAGTAAGATTCGACAATAGACATGAGTTAGTGATTCGAAGATAGAATATCCTTTATCTTACTCTTGATTCATGCAGAAATTCAGAAATAAAGAAATTAATGAAATTGGAAAAACCCGGGATTTCGCGGTCTGGAAAGGGGCACGACCTAATCTAATTTTTGAATTGAAATAGTGTATCAATTAGAGTGTATCAATTCGACTAAACCCTTGTATGGCTTCTTCTATTTCTCGATAAAAAGAAATATGACCAAGAGTGGTTCGAATGTATATACAACGGATTTCTTCTTTTGCACTTCTTATTATAAGATAATGCCCATAAATCTCATGAGAAGTACCCAAAGATTCATATTGAACTTCAATGGGAAGTTCATTTGACCCAATAAAAGGTTGATCTTTATCTAATTTCCATTGGAGCCACAAAGGATTATCTAAACTGATTCTTTTTTGCCGATAAGCTCCAAGTGCATCATATGAGCTAGAAAAATAAGGTTCTTTTTCTTTATTATATTTAGAGTTTATATTGTCAACTAGTTCATTTTGATAGTTTCTGCAATTATATAGATTATACCTATTTGCACAAATCCCTCGACGATTTCCCATGGTTAATATATAAAGTCCAATAAGCATATCTTGCGTTGGTACACAAATAGGATCTCCAATAGCTGGAGATAACAGATTTGTATGAGAAAACATAAGTAAACGAGCTTCCGCTTGAGCTTCTAAAGATAAAGGTAAATGAACAGCCATTTGATCTCCATCAAAGTCTGCATTAAAACCCTTACAAACTAATGGGTGTAAATAAATAGCACGCCCCTCCACTAAAATGGGTTGGAAGGCCAATATGCCTAATCTATGCAGAGTTGGTGCTCTATTCAGTAATACAGGATGCCCCTGCACAACTTCTTGAAGTATTTCCCATACAATAAGTTCTTTTTCCCGCTCCTTAATCTGCCTTTTAGCAGTCGCTGTATTAGAAGCGAAATGTTTCCTAATTAGATCACGGATTAGAAATGCTTGGAAAAGCTCTATTGCGATTTCTCGAGGTAATCCGCATTGATGTAATGAAAGAGAAGGACCCACAACAATGACAGAACGCCCCGAATAATCAACCCGTTTACCAAGCAAAGTCTCGCGGAATCTTCCTTCTTTCCCTCCAATGATATCTGAAAAAGATTTGTAAACTTTATCTTTATTAAAACCATCCTTACTTGGTTCGTGGACCCCAATATCAAGAAGTATATCTACAGCTTCTTGTAATAATTTTACCTGAGAATTTACAACCTCTCTGTCCGAACATACACGTGGGGCTAATAACTCGCTAAGAAGATCATTCCGACGAATAACTCTTCTATAGAGCTCATTAATATCCGAACTTATTAGCTTACCCCCATCTATTTGAATAATGGGTCTCAATTCGGGAGGAAGAACTGGTAATAAGTACAAAATCATCCATTCAGGTTCTATATTTGTTTGAAGAAAATGTTTAGCTAATCCCATACGTCTAACCAAAAAATTCTTTCTTATTTGAATTTTTCTATTTTCCCATTCATTTTCAGTAGATTCCTCGTCTGCTAATTTTTTCCATTCTACTAATGAATTCTCGATAATAATTCGCAAATCTAAATCAGCTAATTGCTCTCTAATAGCATCAGCTCCTATCAGAATTTCTCGATTTTGAAATGTCTTGAAGCCCCGAGTACTAAAAAAAAGTGGAATGCTGTATTTCCGGGATTGGATTTCATATTCGAATAAACCTTTTAATCGTAAGAAAGTCGGTTTTTTAGCTATGGGCCTAGCAAAAGAAGAATCAAGATAGGTTCCTATAGGATTCCCCCCTTTGAAATCGGACGTGAAGGTTTCCTCTCATCCGGCTCAAGTAGTTGCACTAACTAAATAAAGAAAAAAAGAGTTCTTTCTTATTTTTAGACTTTTTCGAAAAAACTTAAAAAGAACTACTCTTTACTCAAGTTCCCAGTAAAAACCAATCTCTCATTGATTCATTCTTTCTTTACTTGAATTTGATGAATGAATGAAATGAGAATGTCAAATTATTGAGTAGTCTACTTCCCTGATGAATTCTCTTAAAGACTTGTGATAAAGATTTCTGATTTTTGAATTCATACGGGATTTATTTGTCTATATCTCATTCCCTTTAATCTTTTAGGTCCCTACTTACCTTGACGGTTATGCCTTAATATCCCTTGAAGCATATATGCGATAGATAAACTCCTGTAACCATACTATATTTGCTTGCTTAAGCAAAATCTTTCTCTGAAAGAAATGGAATGATAAAACCCCATTTCAAAAGATTTTCACAAGGTATGACTAGCTATTCCTGTTTATCTATTACAGAATGGACCATGGATTAATTCCCCTTTAAATTGGAAGTATAGAATATACTCAAAATCCTAAGTTTCATGTTATTTCTTCCAAAACACATGTCAGAGCCAGGGCATCCCAATTGGATCGAATAGGATGACAGTTTCTCAATTCAAACCTGTTAAATGAGAATTTTGATCAAATCACACACCGCAATATACTAGGCTTTTTAATTCCTTAAGGGATTTATCTAAAAGATTTGCGATATAACTAGGAAGACGTTTTAAATACCACACATGAGTCACTGGACATGCGAGTTTGATATACCCCATTTGATATCTTCGTATTCGAGAGTTACCAAATTCTACTCCACATTCTTCACAAAATCTTGGGTTTTCTTTTTCAGCCCCAATCTCTTTATATTTTCCACACGCACAAAATCCACTTTTTATGGGTCCAAAGATTCTTTCGCAAAACAACCCATTTTTCTCTGGTTTATTGCTTTTATAATGAAAAGTCTGAATTTTGGTTACCTCTCCAAGTATGATTTCCCCATTAGGTAGGATTTTGGTCGCCCAAGCCTTTATTTGTTGAGGAGAAACTGGTCCAATTTGAAGTTTTTGATGTTTATACTGGTCAATCATAAAATAAGATTGAAATAATGATTAATTCAGATCACACTTCCTTCCTATGAATCTGGAAGTTCTTTTCAGATACAAAGAAATAATTCAATTCTAGAGCTAAAGAGCGTAGTTCTCGAACGAGTACTCGAAAAGATTCTGGAACATCATCCTGAGGATTAGGTGTTCTTCCTCCAATAAGCATAGTATTTAATATTTCTTTACGAGTTCTAATATGATCAGATTTATAAGTAAGCATCTCTTGTAAAATATGAGCAACACCAAATCCTTCTAGAGCCCAAACTTCCATTTCTCCTACGCGTTGTCCCCCTTGGTTGGCCCTTCCTCTAACGGGTTGTTGTGTAACAAGTGTGTAAGGCCCGGTAGAACGTCCATGGATTTTATCATCCACTTGATGAATTAATTTTAGGATATAGGACTTTCCTATTAGAACAGGTTGTTCAAAAGGATCTCCTGTTCTTCCATCAAATATTATGCTTTTTCCAGGGTATTCGGGCTCAAAAACCCATGGATTTTTTGTTTGTTTACTGGCTTCATATAATTCAGAAAACACTAGTTTTCTCGAAGCCTCTTGCTCATATCTTTCATCAAAGGGTGCTATTCGATAATGTCTCTTTAGGAGATCCCCTGCTAATCCAAGTGAGCATTCAAATATCTGGCCCACATTCATTCGTGAAGGTACTCCCAAGGGATTGAAGACCATATCAACAGGTGTTCCATCTTGCAAATAGGGCATATCTTGTCTAGGCAAAATCTTGGAAATGATACCTTTATTCCCATGTCTTCCAGCTACTTTATCACCTACTTTGATTTGACGTTTCTGTAAAACATATACAGAAACCATTTCTAAAATATCACTGGAACTGTCCTTCTCAATCCATTTTACATCAATAACAAGACCTCTTCCTCCTATAGGTAGTCTTAAAGAAGTTTCTTCTGTAGAAGATAATTCTGTGCCAAGCATAGCCCCTAAAAATCTGTCCTCTGGGAACGATTCATCCTCTGTTGGCGTTAATTTACCTACTAAAATATCACCTGTTTCTACCCAAGATCCCAGCATCACAATCCCATTCCTATCCAAATTACGGAGAAAATAAGTCTCGAGATGGGGTATTCCCTTAGTGATTCTTTCAGCGCCTTGATTTGTCATATAAGTTTTAATCTCATATTTCCGAATATAAAAAGAAGTCAAAATATCTTCATATATCAAGCGTTCGCTAATTAGTACCGCATCTTCAGAATTATAACCCTCCCACGGCATATAAGCTACTAATAGATTTTTTCCTAAAGCGAGTTCCCCACCAACTGTAGCGGCACCATCCGCTAAAATTTGACCTTTTTTGACGCATTGACCTCCCTGAACTCGGGATTTTTGATGTAGAAAAGTTTTTTTGTTGGAACCTTGATACTTAACTAATGAAATACTTTCAGTATTCCCATTCCTTGAAAAGGAGATCTTGTGACTATCAGTATAAAAGACCTTTCCCTGATACTCAGCTATAACTGAAAACCCCGAATCTACAGCCGTTTGGCCTTCTAGACCAGTTCCAACAATACACTTCTCCGACTGACAAAGCGGAACTGCTTGGCGCTGCATATTCGAACTCATTAAGGCTCGATTCGCGTCATTATGCTCGATAAAAGGAATAAGAGAAGCTCCAATCGAAAAATAGTGGAAGGGAAAAATGCTTCTAAGATGAATCTGTTCCCACGCAATAGTAAGGAATTCTTGACGGTATCGAGCAGGAACAACCTCTTCTTCTTGAATACCCCGATTCAAGGACAAAGAATTTCCTGCTGCTATCATAGAATATTCATCTCGAGTTGGTGATAAATAAACCATCTGTCCTTCTTTTTTCTCAGATATTTTATAAAACGGACTTTCTATAGATTCCCAACGACCAATCCGTGCATAAATAGCTAAGGATCCAATAAGTCCAACATTAATACCTTCGGATGTATCAATTGGACAAATACGTCCATAGTAGCTAGGATGGATATCTCGTATCCGAAAACTAGCAGTCTGACTTGTTAGTCCTCTAGGACCCAAAAAACTCCATTTTCGCCCATGAGCTACTTGTGCTAACGGATTTGTTTGATCTGAAACTTGTGATAAGGGGTGGAGGCCAAAAAACGATTCATAAGTAGTTGTTAATGAAGTTGAAATTACCAAATTCTGAGGACTTTTTATCCATTTATTATGAGAGATTGCTACACGTATAGTATTCCGAATCGCATTTTCTAAACGAGAGAGAGCCAATCTGAATTGATCCTGTAAGAGATCTCCTACAGAACGAATACGTTTATTCTTCAAGTGATTCATATCATCAAGTGTACCCATTTCCAATTTCATTCCAATCAAATGATCAGCAGCAGCCAATATATCCCGTGGTAACAAAAATATGTTGTCCTGAGGTATATTAAGATTGAGTCTCCGGTTCATATTTCGTCGACCAATCCTTCCTAATTCGCATTTTGGTTTAACGAATTTATTTTGTAACTCCTCATATAAGGATTCTGAAAATACCATATCGTCCTCTTCTATAGAACGTAACTTTTTATAAAACTCCAAAATAGCATTTTCTCTTGAACTAATGTGAAAAAAGAGTGCGTTATCATTCAGGAAAGACAAAAAAATCTCAGGGTAACAAACATTCTCGAGAATTTCTTTCAGATTCGAACCCATAGCTGATAATAGAATTAGAATAGATATCTTTTGTTTCCTACTCACACGTGCCCATATCCTTGCTTTTCTATCCATTTCTAACTTGAATCTTCCTCCAAAATCTGATATTATGGTGCCGGTATAAACAGTAACTCCCTTATGGTCCAATTCTGAACGATAGTAAATACCAGGGCTTTGCAATATTTGATTTATTACAGTCCTATATATTCCATTTATTAGAAAAGTTCCTAAGGAAGTCATTATAGGAATGTTTCCTATAAAAACGGTTTGTTCCTGCATTTTTATACTAGTTTTTCGAGTTAATCCCGCGGGTACATATAATCTTACAGAATATGTAAGTGATTCGTAAATAGCATCTCTTTCTTTTATCAAGGGTTCTACCAATTGATATCTTTCCACAAATAATAGAAATTCTATATTTTGATTTATATCTTCGATTTTTTCTTTTGGAAACTTCTCAAATTCTTCCCTCAAGCCTTTAGTAATAAATCTGCAAAAGCTCTCAAATTGTATCTGATTAAACCCAGGTATTGTGGACATTCCCCCATTTCCATTCCAAATCATCTTATATCTGATGCTTACTATTATTATCGAAAAAAATCCCATTAGTTGCTTAGACTCCCTATCTATAGAACAATCAAGTAATGATGGAATTCCTACTCTGTTTGCTAAATCACATGAAATTTTAGTGAACTCCATATATCGATTTTTGACATATAATATAAATAAATTGAGATGAAATGGAATAATGAAAAAAAACCTATGAAAAAAAACGTAAGAAAATGGAATGGAAATGTATTGATAAGATATTCCCGGAAAAAAATTTTGCTACTTTCTTCCAATTATGGAATTTTTATCTATATAAAATATAGATAAAATGCATCTTACCCCCCCTTTTTTTTTATGTAAATCTACTCTTTAAGCATGATCTGAATGGGTGCTAAAGATTTTTGATTGAATCTAGATTTTATGAAATGAATGAGAAAAAGATAGAATAGTCAAGCAAACTGGAGAGTTTGATTTAATACACTTTATGTTCAAAAAAATTCAGAAAATCTTTTTGTTTTGTAATATAATAGGAGTATTTTATTGTCTATTATTATTAATATCCTAGAATTGATAAATTAGTATTTAATTACAGTCCAAAAAGTGATAAGTACTTGAGCATGGATTTGTAAACCTACTAACTGTCAATATAGATCTTGACTTGCTTCTACTCAAATAACACATTATATATATGCTTTAATGGAAGATGATAGAACCTTCATAATTTCTTTTATATTCAATACTTTCAATGCAGTGCAAAATAAAAGAAAAATTTGCTTTAGCTAGGAATATTATACATAAGAAAGAAAATGACTTAGAATCTATCTAATTTTTTCTGTTCTGAGGTTTACATATAAATTCAAAATTGATTATAATTCCTAATTGAAAAAGATTTGACTTAAGTAATTGATACTAATTAGTCATAAATCAATTTGATTTTGTTTATCCCATTAAGGAAATGAAACAAAATAGAAGATATCCATTTCAATTGAAATTGAAGAATCCCTCGTTACTTTTTGTTACTTTAAGAAAGATAAAAAAATCCAAAAGGAAATCAAGACAAGAATAACTAGAATTCCAAAAAATTATAGCTAAGGGTTCCAATTTGACCTAAATTTTGGAATCTATCACCGTAAATACTTTTCTTATCTATTGAAGAATTCTTCAATAGATAAAGAGAAGAAGTTCTTAATTGAAAGAGTATGTATATGTTTTGAAAATAGAATTCATCAAAGAAAATGATTTCAATTGAATGAATCCAATAAAAACCAGAAATACTCACCCTTTTTTTGGAATAAAGATAAAAAAAAAAAAAAAAGAATTGAATTATTTTTATCGATTTTGGATTGGATTTGGCGGCATGGCCAAGCGGTAAGGCAGGGGACTGCAAATCCTTTATCCCCAGTTCAAATCTGGGTGTCGCCTTTTCAACAAGATACTTTCAATTTTTTTCTATATCCTACTAATAAAATTCTTGTCCTGTATAACTAGGGACAAAGAATTTCTTTCTACTTTATTTTTCGAATTCCTAGTTCGAGAAAATAGAAAAACTTGTCCAGTGAAATTCAAAAAAATAAAGGAATGGATTTAAGAGTTGTAGTGACAGCTCCTTCTTTTTTCTCTCAAAGAAAGAGAGACAGTAAGCTTATCTTAAATACAAAATATTTCAGATATACAATAATGGATAATTATGTATCTTGTTAATACATTTGAATATCTTTTTTTTCATAAAAAAAGAAAAGAGTTTGTATGTAAGATTTGTTCTTAAGGCTTAATTCTATCTAGTATTATAGTATTAAGCAAGCACTTTCTATTTTTTTATTGGTTTATCAATAGCCTTATAAATTCGAATCCTATTTTGACTCTCCACTATTAATTAGACTATGATTATTGACCAATAATGGAATAATTACTTCATATAATATAGGAGACACAAATCACATGGATTTAGTAAATTTTGCTTGGGCTGCTTTAATGGTAGTCTTTACATTTTCACTTTCCCTTGTAGTATGGGGAAGGAGTGGACTTTAATTTGAATTAGGAGAATTTTTTGATAAATCAATCGAGTAATCGAATTATATCAATTGTTTCTTTGATCCTTTTACATCAATCATCTTATTTAAGCTTTTTTTTATTTTTAATAATAGCTTGTCTCTCTTTAACAAGATAATCTATAACCAATAGAAAAAACTCTCTACTGCAATAGAATATACTTCTTTCTATCGCAGTAGATAATTCGAATTTGATCATTCGTTTTACTTAAGACTTAGGATTCTCTTTTTTTTAATCCCTTTCTTTTATTTCTTTAATGATTGAATTGATAAGAATTTCCAATTCAAGTTTGAGTCAAATTAATCATTTTGACTGACTGTTTTTACGTAGATAATAAGTAAAAAAGCAGTAGGAACTAGAATGAACAGTGCAGTAGCAATAAATGCGAGAATATTGACTTCCATAATCTCATTTTTCCTTTTTTTTGTTTTTGCAATAACTCGGGATATAATCCCATAGAAAGGAGATATTAAACTACTATAAATAAATGAAATCCAATAGGATGGCTTGCTTGCATCCTGAAAATTTTGAATCGGATCCTTATTTTAAATAAGGGATATCTGATCTATCAAATCGATTCATCGTTGATAATTTATATAGTATAGGACTCATATTAATTTGAAAATGGGATTTTTTTATTGGATTAGTCCTTTTCTACTTTTTTTATCTTATAGCCTACTGTTTGTCTTGTTTATCTTAATAAGATTATCCTTACTTTTTTTATACTTTTCAATTTCTTATAATTTTCAATTAAATGCGATTAAGGATTTTTATATGATATAGGTCAGTCACACACATATCCAAATAAAGACTAGAAGTACGATGGGAAAAAGAAGAGATAAAAAAATAAAATATTCCAAGAAATTAACAGAAAAGGTTGAATTCTTGGTCTTCTCTTTTATTTTAGTAAGTCTCTCCTTTTTCGGATTTGGAATGAAATCTATAAATTTCAAATTAAGTCTATTATTTGTATTTGAATGAGAATATTAAGCATATACAATCAATACAAAAAAAAAATCGGGACTAAAAGAGATGTAGTTTAATATGAAAAGTACTTTTTTTGTTAAGGTAATTATACAAAGTTTATTTTTTGATTAAAAAATACAAAGAATAAAACTTTTTATTTTTCTCAAATTTTTAGAAAAAAAAAAAAGAAAACTTTTATATATTATATAAAATACTATCATTTCATTGATCAAGAACAAAAGTACGACGAGGGTCGATGGTGTATAAATGAATACTATTGATTCTACGAATCCATATATTAGAAATCTCTACCTTATCAAAAGATAGTAGTCAAAAAAATGATATTTCTGATCAATATTTGTCTGGGTGATAAATGCAAAACGAAAACAAAAGAGATATTCAATCCAATAATAAATCATTTCAATAATTATGAGAATTTAGATCTTGCTTGTTTTCTGCCTCCCTTTTTCGTGGAAAAAGGAAAGAAAAATGGATGAATATTTCGGATTCTAGTTCGGGACTGACGGGACTCGAACCCGCAGCTTCCGCCTTGACAGGGCGGTGCTCTGACCAATTGAACTACAATCCCAGCGAAGCAAGGTGTATGGTATACATATTCATAAGGGTAATATGAGTATCATCCCATTCAGCTGTACAAATGTTCAAAACATATTCACATATGGATATAGACTATAGTGAGAGTGATACAGATTACTAGTAATCTGTTATTGTTTTACTCAATAACAGATTTTTTATCTGTAAAAAGAATAGACTTTTTTTTTCATGAGATTTTCTGAAATTTGAGTAATACTTTATTGATTGAAACTTTAAAAACTATCATGAATCGAAATTCTTAGAACTTCTAAATAAAAATTAATGAGAATTCATATTTTATATGCATATAAATACATGAAGTCTTCCCATTAATTTAATGAATGGTTTAACCTTTTATTTCAAAAAAAAGAAATTTCAAATATTTAAAGCAATTCTATTATATCATCCATATATAACATATGCATTCATAAAGTAACTTTTTTGGGCCGAGCTGGATTTGAACCAGCGTAGACATATCGTCAACGAATTTACAGTCCGTCCCCATTAACCGCTCGGGCATCGACCCTGGGTGGAAGGATTAATTCTAGGTTTAAGGAAGAATTAATCCCAGGTTTCTTAGTAAACCTGGGAGAATGAATCTTAGGTTTATTGAAAAATTAATATCAACTTTTTATTTTACCCCCAGGGGAAATCGAATCCCCGCTGCCTCCTTGAAAGAGAGATGTCCTAACCACTAGACGATGAGGGCGAATCTGCCCACACGTCGTCATCAGTCAGTACTCAAATTATAATATGTATTTTTTTACTGTCAATAGACTGACTTTTCTATTACTTTTCTTTATATTTTGATCATTTCTGTCATCATATTTTTGATCATATTTTTGATCCCATTTTTTATTTTCTTTTTTTATGATTTGATCCAAAAAGTATTTCCTATTTTTATGTTAGGATTAGGTAGAATTTTTTAATTGGATAGTTCATTCATAAATTATCCTATGCTAAATTATAACGAAAAAAATCTAATGAAAAGAGATAGGTTGAAGGATTCTTTCAATTCAAGTAGTTATTTAATGGGTTTGCTCGAAGAAATTTCTTTGTACTTCAATTCTAATTGAATAAAATCGGAACTCGTTGCTTCATTTGATGTTCAGATCAAATATATTTATTACTTTATTCTATTTCATAAAGATTCGGTTTTTCCGTTCCTAGTATAAAATTCTTCATCATCCAATTTAATAAAATATCTTGAATTGATATCAATGTGGAATTAGTACATCTTTCAATCAAGTGAATATTGTTATGATTCATGATAATTAAGTAAAAAAGTGGGATGTTCGGACTTGAACCAATTCATTATATATTTCATAAAAAAAAAAAAAAAAAGAAAATAAACAAGAATAAGAAATTCAAAATTTACCCTATTTTGCTATAAAAAAATTGATTGTTTCTGAATAAATTCTTATGCCTTATAGGCATATATTGTTCACTATAAGAGTATACATTTTGTGCAAGTCTTAAAAATTTACTAGAATTCTATTTATATAGATAAATAGATTTTATAAATCTATTTATAACTTATATATAATATATATATAATAATATATATATGTTAAAATAAAAAATATATTTTGGGAACCTTATATACAAACCTCTTCTAATGAAAAATGAAAATAGCTAATTCATTAATTGAATTTCTATGCCCTTTTAACTCAGTAGTAGAGTAACGCCATAGTAAGGTGTAAATCATCAGTTCAAATCTAATAAAGGGCTCTTTCTGCTACTAATTTCATAAGATTACATCCTTTTCAGCAGTAAACATTAAATGATATTTTTTTTGTATTGAAAAACAAATAATATTTTTTAGAAAAAGGTTTTTTCCTTAGCACTAATAAGAATTCATAGGAAATTTGAAAAATCTGATCGATAAAGTAATATCTACCGCAGGATAAACCACCTTCTCTCCGACTTCCCAGCTAGAGAGAGGTTAACAAATCGACATAGACAATAACCCGAGTTCTCATTCTCTGAAATCATACTAGCCTTTTCGTATGGTAGAAAAGGGTTTTTGAAACCGAAAGTCATCAGTTCAAATCCAAGGAAGGACCTTTTCCACTAAACTCAAGTTTTATACCTTGTTTTTCAAGCAAACTCTTTTTTTTTTTTAGAAGAAATAAGTCATATAATGAATTTGAATTTTTTGCAGTTTTTTAGTTATATTTCAAAAAGGGGATAGTCGTTATCATAATGACTAATTATGAGTAATCTGCCCATAGTGATATAACCCTCTTCATGTTTCATTATTTCAATTTGGTCTTCTAGAAGGTGCAACCGATATATTCTAGAATATTCGAAATATTCAATTATTTATTTGCAAACCAAAAAAGTGTTATTATTTCTTTCTACATTCTTCTTCAAAAATTAAACTATCTTAAAAATCTTAGAAAATAAGCTATCTTCAAAAAAAATAAAAAGTAAGTGGACCTGACTCATTGAATAATGACTATATCAGCTATTCTGATATATAAATTCGATAGATAAGAAGTGAGATTCTATAAGCACAAGCGGATTCTTTTGATTTACTTAGACCACAGTAAAGCAAGAATTTGCGAATATTTACGAGTTAATATTCTTGTTACTCGATTTACTCGATATTTATTTCATAGAAATAAATTGTTATTCCTTTCTACTACATATAAAAAAACGATTTTGAAATATCTTTTCTTGACTTCAAAATCCAATCAATATTGTTTTGTTATTTTGTCAATACAATAATGAAGGAATGGAAGAAAAGGATTTTGAATTGAAGTATACCATTATTTCATATTCTATTTAATAGTAGGAAAAAATAGGAAATTTTTTGTTATTTTGGTTTGGTTCGTTAAAAGATTCTGACTGACATATGAGTCATAGGACAGCTCAGGATTTCGATATTCTAAATAAGCATGAAATCGATCGAGTTTATGGATTTACCTAGATTTTTTTGTGGCTTAATAGAAAAAACGAACTTATATCTTCGAAACCCGTTGTAAATCAAGAGGTGTTGAAGGAGAAATCGTCCATAGATAATTGAACTATCATATGCCTTAAAATTAACATGAGATGTTCGAAAATGGTTTAAAGTAATTGAACAGGAGAATCACTATGACTATAGCCCTTGGTAGATTTACCAAAGATCAAAATGATTTATTTGATATTATGGATGATTGGTTACGAAGGGACCGTTTTGTTTTTGTAGGGTGGTCTGGTCTATTGCTCTTTCCTTGTGCTTATTTTGCTTTAGGGGGTTGGTTTACAGGTACAACTTTTGTAACTTCATGGTATACTCATGGATTAGCTAGTTCTTATTTGGAAGGTTGCAATTTTTTAACTGCTGCAGTTTCTACTCCTGCGAACAGTCTAGCACATTCTTTGTTGCTATTATGGGGCCCTGAAGCACAAGGAGATTTTACCCGCTGGTGTCAATTAGGAGGTCTGTGGACTTTTGTTGCCCTCCACGGTGCTTTCGCACTAATAGGTTTCATGTTACGTCAATTCGAAATTGCTCGATCTGTGCAATTGCGACCTTATAATGCAATTGCATTCTCTGGTCCAATCGCTGTTTTTGTTTCCGTATTCCTAATTTATCCACTGGGTCAATCTGGTTGGTTCTTTGCACCGAGTTTTGGCGTAGCAGCTATATTTCGATTCATCCTCTTCTTCCAAGGATTTCATAATTGGACATTGAACCCATTTCATATGATGGGAGTTGCCGGAGTATTAGGTGCGGCTCTGCTATGCGCTATTCACGGTGCTACTGTGGAAAATACTCTATTCGAAGATGGTGATGGTGCAAATACATTCCGTGCTTTTAACCCAACTCAAGCCGAAGAGACTTATTCGATGGTCACTGCTAACCGATTTTGGTCCCAAATCTTTGGGGTTGCTTTTTCTAATAAACGTTGGTTACATTTCTTTATGCTATTTGTACCAGTAACCGGTTTATGGATGAGTGCTGTTGGGGTAGTGGGTCTTGCTCTGAACCTACGTGCTTATGACTTTGTTTCCCAAGAAATCCGTGCAGCGGAAGATCCTGAATTTGAGACTTTCTACACAAAAAATATTCTTTTAAACGAAGGTATTCGTGCTTGGATGGCGGCTCAGGATCAGCCTCATGAAAACCTTATATTCCCTGAGGAGGTTTTACCACGTGGAAACGCTCTTTAATGGAACTTTAGCTTTAGCTGGCCGTGACCAAGAAAGCACCGGTTTTGCTTGGTGGGCCGGGAATGCTCGACTTATTAATTTGTCCGGTAAACTACTTGGAGCTCACGTAGCTCATGCCGGATTAATCGTATTCTGGGCCGGAGCAATGAATTTATTTGAAGTGGCACATTTCGTACCAGAGAAACCTATGTATGAACAAGGATTAATTTTACTTCCAC